CGAGCTAAAATTGATTATTGTGCCTATACAGTTCGAACTATCTGTGGCGTATTAGGTATCAAAATTTGGATATTTATAGATGAGGAATAAAAAGGCTTTCCTTGACTTTTCTTTTTTTTTTTTTACCCCCAAAATCCAACAAAAAATAAGAAACTAGTCCATTTTTTTGATTAAAGATAAAAAAAGAGCTCTTAATTCCGTAATTCTTTAATTTTATAGGGTTGAATAAAAATTCGATTGAATTTTTGATATAATTGCTATGCTTAGTGTGTGACTCGTTGGTTTTTTTAGGGATAAGATTAAAAAAAAAGCCCCCTAGTATAAACTAATAACTATAGAACTAAAAACCAACTCATTACTTCGCATTATCTAAATCCAACAAACCAGTCAAGATATGATAGATTATTCATATCATTGTAGCAACTGAAATCTCTTTTTCATAAACTAAAAAAAGAAAAAAATCTGATTCTAAGTTGTGAACCAGAATATAGAAAAAAGATGTGGGTAGAGGGATGAGAGAAAGAGAGAAAAAGAATATCGATGATATAGAATTCCAATATGTAAGGTCTATGAGTCATCTCATAAAAGGCAATGTAATAGAGCATCAATACTGATTCATACATAATTAAATGATAGATATAGAACAAAAAAACCAAGAGCCCTGAGCCAATAAAGACTAAGAAAATTGACTCAAGAACAAATTGAATTAAGAGCTCCGTTGTAGAATTAAGACCTAACCATTAAACAAGAAGCGATGGGAACGATGGAACCCATGAATGCAGAAGATTTTATTGAAACCAAAGCCTAACAATTCATTGGTTGGGATGGCGAAAGGAACTGAGAAAAAATTTATCTATTCTGATCTGAGACGTAATGAACTAACCTTACAACTGAAATAGATATTAGAGTAAATATTCGCCCGCGAAAACGTTATTTTTTGGATTGCTAAATTTTGGATTTAGGGCAATCCGATACGATAAAATGAAAAAAAAAAAATATTTTTGATAAAAATCAAAAATAAATAGAAATATATATTTAATATGTTTAGTTATATATCCAAAATACCTAAACAAGGTATATACAAATGACTAATAGATTAGATGAAATATCAAAGAATCTCGCAATTTCATCTATTATTCATTAAACATATTTCAATTCAAATTAAATATTTTGAATACTTTTATTCGTGAGGAGCTGGATGAGACGAAACTCTCACGTCCGGTTCTGTAGTAGAGATGGAATTCAGAAACAACCATCAACTATAACCCCAAAAGAACCAGATTCCGTAAACAACATAGAGGACGAATGAAGGGAATGTCTTATCGAGGTAACCATATTAGTTTCGGTAAATATGCTCTTCAAGCGCTTGAACCCGCTTGGATCACATCTAGGCAAATAGAAGCAGGGCGCCGGGCAATGACACGAAATGCACGTCGTGGTGGAAAAATATGGGTACGTATATTTCCCGACAAACCGGTTACAGTAAGACCCACAGAAACACGTATGGGTTCGGGTAAGGGCTCTCCTGAATATTGGGTAGCTGTTGTTAAACCAGGTCGAATACTTTATGAAATGGGCGGAGTCGCAGAAAATATAGCCAGAAAAGCAATTTCAATAGCAGCGTCCAAAATGCCTATCAAAACTCAATTTATTATTTTGGTATAAGAATGTAGAACTAAAGAAAATAGAGCCTGGAAATGAAAAAGGCAAGGTTTCTTTTTTTTCTTTTGACAAAGAATATTTCTTTCTTTTTTTTTTTTGCATTGAAACAACAAATAAAAAAATGATTCAACCTCAGACACATTTGAATGTAGCAGATAACAGCGGGGCTCGAGAATTGATGTGTATTCGAATCATAGGAGCTAGTAATCGTCGATATGCTTATATTGGTGACGTTATTGTTGCTGTGATTAAAGAAGCAGTGCCAAATATGCCCCTAGAAAGATCAGAAGTGGTCAGAGCTGTAATTGTACGTACCCGTAAGGAACTGAAACGTGACAACGGTATGCTAATACGATATGATGACAATGCCGCAGTTGTCATTGATCAAGAAGGAAATCCTAAAGGAACTCGCGTTTTTGGTGCGATCGCCCGGGAATTGAGGCATTTAAATTTTACTAAAATAATCTCATTGGCGCCCGAGGTATTATAATAGTCTTAAAATATAAGATGAAACTATGATATAGTTATAGTAGGGTATTAGAAAGAAATAGATTCAAATTCATTTAGTAGATTGTGGTTTACGCATATACCTTTAATTTAATAATATAATTTTTATTCATAAACAAATAAAATAAGTAAAAAAAAGCAAAAAACATGTTGATTATATCAAAATTTTTGGGCAACAAGAATTTTACTCCATTATGAGTAAGGACACTATTGCTGACATATTAACCTCTATACGCAATGCTGATATGGATAGAAAAAGAGTCCTTCGAATAGCATATGCTAATATCACCGAAAACATTGTTAAAATACTTTTACGAGAAGGTTTTATCGAAAATGTGAGGAAACATCGAGAAAGCGACAAATATTTTTTGGTTTCAACCCTGCGACATAAACGAAATAGAAAAGGGCCCTATAGAAATCTTTTAAATTTAAAACGGATCAGCCGGCCTGGTTTACTAATCTATTCTAACTATCAAAGAATTCCTAGAATTTTAGGCGGAATGGGAATTGTAATTCTTTCCACTTCTCAAGGTATAATGACAGGCCGAGAGGCTCGACTAAAAGGAATAGGCGGAGAAATTTTGTGTTATATATGGTAATACTTCTTATATCTGCATTGGATACGAGACTTCCTATTTGTTGTTAAAAAAAAGTAAAAAAAAACGCGAAGTATATAATCTTATTCCTCCTACATTAGTTAATACTTTAAGGAGGTTTTACCCGGAATGAAAGAACAAAAATGGATTCATGAGGGTTTAATTACTGAATCGCTTCCCAATGGTATGTTCCGGGTTCGTTTAGATAATGAGGATCTTATTTTAGGTTATGTTTCAGGAAAGATCCGACGTAGCTTTATACGGATACTGCCAGGAGATAGAGTCAAAATTGAAGTAAGTCGTTATGATTCAAGCAGAGGGCGTATTATTTATCGACTCCGCAACAAAGATTCGAATGATTAGGTGGTTTTTTAACTTTAATATTCTCCTTTTCGTGGGAATACGATTCGAAATTGAAAATTTCAAGAAACTTATTTTCTTCCAAGAAGTCGATTCAAAATTAAGGTTAAGGTATGAAAAATATGAAAATAAGAGCTTCTGTTCGTAAAATTTGTGAAAAATGTCGACTAATCCGTAGGCGGGGACGAATTATAGTAATTTGTTCCAACCCGAGACATAAACAAAGACAAGGATAGTCTAAAAAAGACTTTCTAAAAGACCCGATCTACAAATAAAAAAAGGATCCGTTTTGATAAGAAATGGATATATCCATTTATCTATATATATATATATGACTCATATTTATGAGATGATAAAATATGGCAAAAACTATACCAAGAATTGGTTCGCGTAGGAATGGACGTATTAGTTCACGTAAGAATACACGTAGAATACCAAAGGGATTTATTCATGTTCAAGCAAGTTTCAATAATACCATTGTGACTGTTACAGATGTAAGAGGTCGAGTGGTTTCTTGGTCTTCTGCCGGTACTTGTGGATTTCGGGGTACAAGAAGAGGGACACCTTTTGCTGCTCAAACCGCAGCTGGAAATGCTATTCGTACAGTAGTCGATCAAGGTATGCAACGAGCAGAGGTCATGATAAAGGGTCCCGGTCTCGGAAGAGATGCAGCATTACGGGCTATTCGTCGAAGTGGTATACTATTAACTTTTGTACGGGATGTAACTCCTATGCCACATAATGGCTGTAGACCCCCTAAAAAAAGACGCGTGTAAAAAAAAAATCAACATTAAAGAAATTTCAAGAGAAATAAACAATTCGACCAAATAATATTATATTACTATGGTTCGAGAGAAAGTAACCATATCTACTCGGACACTAGAGTGGAAGTGTGTTGAATCGAGGACAGACAGTAAGCGCCTTTCTTATGGACGTTTTCTTTTGTCTCCACTTATGAAAGGTCAAGCCGACACCATAGGCATTGCGATGCGAAGAGCTTTACTTGGAGAAATAGAAGGAACATATATTACACGTGCAAGATCTGAGAAAATACCACACGAATATTCTACCATAGTGGGTATTCAAGAATCAGTACATGAAATTTTAATGAATTTGAAAGAAATAGTATTGAGAAGTAATTTATACGGAACTTGTGACGCGTCTATTTGTATTAAGGGTCCTGGGTATGTAACAGCTCAAGATATCATCTCACCGACTTATGTGGAAATCGTTGATAATACACAACATATAGCTAGCTTGACGGAACCGATTGATTTTTGTATTGGATTACAAATTGAGAGGAATCGCGGATATCGTATAAAAAGTTCAAATAACTTTCAAGACAGAAGTTATCCTATCGATGCTGTATTCATGCCTATTCGAAAAGTAAATCATAGCATTCATTCTTATGGGAATGGAAATGAAAAACAAGAGATACTTTTTCTCGAAATATGGACAAATGGAAGTTTAACTCCGAAAGAAGCGCTTCATGAAGCGTCCCGAAATTTGATTGATTTATTTATTCCTTTTTTCCATACAGAAGAAGAAAACTTAAATTTAGACGACAATCAACACAAGGTTACTTTACCTCTTTTTACCTTTCATGATAAATTGGTTAAACTAAGGAAAAACAAAAAAAAAATTGCATTGAAATATATTTTTATTGACCAATTAAAATTGCCTCCCAGAATCTATAATTGCCTCAAAAGATCCAATATATATACATTATTGGATCTTTTGAATAACACTCAAAAGGATCTTATGAAAATTGAACATTTTCGTATAGAAGATGTAAAAGAGATATTGGGCATTCTAGAAAAGCAGTTTGAAATAGATTTACCGAAAAATTCGTTTTAAATCTGTTAGATTTGGATT